TGACTTGGTCGTCAAAAGGGGCACTACTAGTGTTGTGTACTTTTCATTGGAGCACACCTTTCGCTAGGAAGGGATCAGTTACGAGTACGAAATGCTTTTCACATACAAGTCGGATAGCGCGATAAGGCAGTTAGACTCCTCCGCCTGGCATTCCAGTTCAAATACTAGTGAGGTAGACAACCTCATGTCATGCGTGAAAATAGTAAGGACCTTGCCTACGGGCTCATTGCGACACTCAAGTACGAAGGAATTCTCCACTTCATTAAGGAAGGTTTCAGAGACAGAGGATCAAAGCAAGGGAACGAGGCGACCGGAGGGAGGGTTTGGTATGGTAGTGAGACCAATAGGGAAAGATAATAAATAGGGAGTCTGTGAAAGATCCATTGACACACGAAGGTAGAAGTCAGGTGTGTATTAAATAGCATAGCTACTGAATTCGCAAAGACTCCTTCCTCTTTTAAGTTAAGTGAGGAACTCGCCTGAGGGAAAGGGACTGCGACCTTCAACTCCCAAGATATATCATATAATATAGCATGTTGCCCTGAAGAAGGATTGGAGTGATTTTCCTTCGGTCCATAAACGCAAGAATCGCGAGACGGCAGACATCGGCCGATGAGGCTAGTAGGGCCCTAGTCCTGTAACCGGGCAATGATAATTCCTAACTGAGAAGTCACCACGAGCATAACAATCTTATTGGAACTTGAAAGAGAAGTGAATTTGTGAATGCCTAACTGAACGTTCAAGATTGGATTCAGAAGCTGAGGCGACCGGAAGGGAGGCGAGCGAAGTGAGGCGTCCAGAATTTCATAGAGATAAACGGTTCAGCTCCCTTCTAAGCCTTTAGAGGATTAGAGGAATCATCGATGAAAGTGTTACTTACTTACTTACGAAGATCGACTGGATAACCTTCTACTGACAGAGTGGTGGGTGCTACTGTCTTATCTTATCCCTTCTTCTTTTACCCCGCTGGTCATTCAGTTCAGTCAAGTTCATATGCTTTCCAACGTGGGAGTAAAGGGAGTTGGTAGCATTCCCCTGGCTTTCCATTTCCAATAAGTCTGGGATAAACTAGAAGACTAACTCCTTCCCCTCCTAGGGCTTCAGCAAGGTGTCTATTCTGAGGCTTAGGAGAATGAAGCAGCCCCGGCTGTGAGTGAACTCCCCTCTACTTCCAGGCAATAGGACTAAACCTAAAGTATCTTCTCTTCTCCGGTTCTAGCTTACGTTTGAGTTTCCTCTGACTACAAGGTAATTTCTCAGCTGGAGCAGAAGTGGACGAACAACACCTCCTTTCCTTGCATTAGCGCCCGCTTTTCCACATCCACTTCAGGGAGAGAGCAAGTATAAATCATAGCTTTAGGCTTTCGAGCCTTTCTTCCTAGGACAGAAGCCTTTACTTGAACTTGAGCGGTTGTCTGGAACTGATGCTACACCTTGGGGCTGCAGTCCCTTCTTCTTAGCACGGATGTCCCTCTTCAATCCCCTGCTCCTACCATTGAAACAGCTAGGGGCTAGTAAGTCCTGCCAATATCAGGGAAAGAATAGCTCCCGAAGGGCTTCCTTCTTTATCTAAGCGACTAATAGGCTTGGGTGGCTAGGGCACATGCTATCGAGGTTACACGCCTGGTCCCGAAACCACATCTGGCAGATGCGATTCCTGGATGTAGTTGGATGTGATTATCGGTGAAAGCATAGAAGGATCTCCTGTCAATAGTCACAGGGAATTACACTATAGCTTTAGGACCTGACCTGTAATAGGTGGTGTAAATGTCCTTATTTATTATAGGATGAAGATGATTCACTCACCAAGAAGACCGTCTACTCGAGCAGTAAGAGTTGATTCAATTGCCAACAGAAGACCGTCTGCGACAACAAGACCATCAGCAGCAGATGATTGAACAGCGGATGCGTTGAGGAGATCAGCCCTAATTGAAGACCCGATACTCTCAACCAAGAACTTCTATATATAACACCGCGGAACAGGAGCATGCCTTACACACGTCGTCAGCTAGCGGACGCAAGCAGAGTGGGACCTTCTCCGATAGTCTCTTTCATCATAATATTGAAAGCTTCCCCGCCCGATGCTTTGTTAATGTCAGAGTTGATATCAAGATGAAAGGGAAAGACAATAAGAAAGATTCAAGAGAAAGACTAGAAGAAGGGGTTTTCTTAGAAGAATTCCCACTTGGACTGGTAGTGAGAACCCGATCTCCAGAAGCTAATTGGCAAGGTTCGACTTGACCGGAGCGGATCGCAACTCAAGCACAACTAGAGTTCACTCACCCACGTGCCCAATACTTGATGTGATGACTCTAGCCCCATGTCGGCTTCATTGACGAGTCATGATGCTGCGATATAGGATCAAAATCGACTTTCATTTCACTTAACTCATCAAAGCAAGGAGTGGCTACTAGATAGACAATTAGTTCCGAGACTAAGAGATTGGGCTATCGGCCGGTATCAGTTGAAGTCAACAAAGAAGGAAAGCCTTCCCCCAATCCAACATTTTCAGGTGAAAAGAAGATAGATGACTGAGAGTCACGGGATTTTGAAAGCGCCGCATCTAGCTCAGCAGCTTCTTCAAAAGAGATGACGGATACAGAGCGGTTACCACTTGTAGGCTCATTCACGAACTAGGCCATGAGTTTGCTTTAACGAGTGCACGAGCAGAAGCGGAGACAGAGTCGTCCCCCGATCTGAGATATTAGCGAGATTAGCTACACGCCACTTAACCTAAAGAAAGGTCGACCTGAGAAAGCCCTTTTTAAGCTGATAGGAGAACTTCACTTACTCAAGAAATTGAGTAGCGAGAATCTTTCCTCAGAGGCACGGAAAGGGTCCAAGCCATAGGAAAGACAGCAACTTGAGTGCGGAGAAGGGGAAAGGGCGCTCGAAGCAAAAGGAAAGAAAAGCACACCATATAGGTCAGCGGCATCAGCAGTTGAAGAAGTTGACGGCCGGATTCAAGCAAAAATGGGATAACCTGAGAAGGAGAGGTCTCCTTTCTATATGAAAGACGAAGATCTGGCTTTGAAGCCTCCTTGAGTCCGGCTTAGCTTCAGGTACGAGTCAAGAACAGAAGAAGGGGATCGCCACAATCAAGAAGCAAGCTAAAAGCTGTTGTTTAGATGACTTTATGTTATGAAACAACCCAGAAAAAAAGTAATGATTGGAGTAGCCCGCCCAGTAGAGGCTTTCTTAGCGAAAAAAGTATATTCATGGATGGATTAGGGGAAAGAGTCTTCACCTTACTTTCAAGTGTCAATCATTTTTATTGAACTTTCTTTCAGGCTAGCTCTGGGCAGGGCGCATACACACGAACTTTGAGTCGGATCCGAGCTCCAGTAGACAGCGAGACAGCCATTGTGGTAAACGGGGGCAAAGCAAGGGAAAGAGAGGTGAGTGACGCCAAGGGGAATTCCAGCACGAAAGCAAGTGTTGTTATCACACGTCCGTCCTGTCTGATTGATTCACCTTCGATTATTCAATCAAGGAAGCAGAGTCAACGGCCTTTGAAGAAAGATGACTTCTATTTTAAGATGATGACTTCTATTTTAAGATATTGAGTTGGACAGTCAAAAAGCCCAAAGGCCAAAAATAAGAGCAAAAACAGAGGAGATGTCTTCCTCATAGGCCATTGACTATCTATCCCCGGAGTCTTTCTCTCCGTCAAAGGGACTCTCTCTTTCTTGAACAAGCACGGCGCTATCAGGACAAAATCCTAGCAGAAGCAGAAAAAGAGGAAGAGAAAGAGGAGCGAACAGCCACTATCACATCGTTAGATGAGCTTCAGTTGCGCCCCTTTGTGAACGAGGGGATCGAAAGGCCAGCCAAAGGAAGTACGGCTGAGTTTCAAGACTACGAGACTAAGAGTTGGGACTAGCCGCATGTCATCTTTCTCAGAGTCTGAGCCTGACACCTCTATTATTACATCAAACAACAATTGAATTGGGATCAAAGAATTAAGGGATTGGATTTGTCCCCGTCTGTCTTGTGTTCAACGAAGGAAAGCGCCCTTCCTTCTTCAGCTTGAAAGACATCTCAGGAAAGAGCTACTTCAACTGAAGAAATTTCTTTAGTAGCGAGAACCCTCCCTACTCGAGAATAAGGTCAGGAAGTGAAGCGTTTTTTCAGTTTTTCTTTCAAAATCTAGTAAGTGTTATGCGGGGGTGGGGATTCAGACCGATGAGGGACGTAGGAATTGCCCTTAACTGTCCGGAAGGCTGAAATAGCTTTCTCGGGAGCCTCTGGGAGGTCGGGGTATTCAATCCCATGATACTCAAGGAGCAGGCGTCGTATCCCAGGGGTTCTACTAATACATCGTATAGCGGGTCCAGGCTTGAAGTTATACCAAAAATGGAATGGGACAGTCATTCGAAAATGAGAAAAGAAAAGAAGGGTGTCAAGACATCTATATGACCAAGATGGCCATCTCACGAATTGGATTCGAACCAATATCAAGCTACTTTCCTTTAGTAGATCTGTCATCCCCCTCATTATAGTCCTCCTAGAATCAATAGCATTTCGTCGGAATACATCCTGTCTTTTCACCTTAGTAGTCCTGTGCATAGTCAGTACTATAGCCCCAATCATGGCTACTAATAAAATCAGACTAGGAACCAAAAACCAGACGGAATAGTAGGTATAAAGTAAATTGCCCAATGTTTCCAAATTAGTCCAACTTCGTACCTTTCCGGCATAAACCATATATCTCAGAGAGGTCGTATTTCTTTGGGTTGGTAGTAATGGAATGCTTTCATTATCTAAAATGAAGAACATTTCCCACCAAAAGATCAGTCCAATAATACCACTCACTGGTAAATAGCGCAATACTTCTTCGTGAATCTCCGCTATTTGAATATGGAACATCATAACAACGAATAGGAATGAAACAGCTATAGCTCCTATATGAACTACTGGGAAGATCATAGCGAAAAAGTCGAGACCTAACAAAAGAAGTAAACCTGAAGTGTTGCGAAAGACTGGGATGGGAAACAAAACGGAATGTACCGGATTTTTAGCACGTACAACCATCAAACCAGAGACCAAAGCAAGGCTCGACAAAACAGAAAGTATCATAGTACGTCGTCCTTCCCTGTTCTAGTGCTTGCATACCCATAAGGATACACTTATATACCCGAATTTCGCCGGATTGTAGGAATGATAACTGATCATTTGATCAGAAAACTAAGGGAGCCTGGGCATAAAGAAACTGGAAAAAGGTTTCTAAGCAAAGTTGCTGAGTATAGGTCTCGTGTGCTTGCTATAGAAAGTACATATACGAGTCACGAGTAAGAGGAAGTGGTAACGGTCGATGGATGTTCATATTTGAGTATTTGCTGACGGAATGCCTCACATCAAGGTGACAGGATTCGAACCTATGGCCCTCTGTACCCAAAACAGATGCGCTGACCAGACTGCGCTACACCTCGTCTCACCACCCCGGAGCATATAGATCCACCCGATCGATGAACACTCAAACCGAACTCACCCATCCTTTTGGGCACAGGGACGCGAGAACCTAAGAAACAGCTTTTTTTCTTTTTTTCTTTTCTTTTTCTTTTTTTCCATTTTGATAGATTTTATATATTTTCTATTTTATATATCTATTTTGAATATGCCTCCAGCAAGATAGGGCGACGCAAAAAAGCCGTATAGTGCAGGAGCGCTCACATTTTTTGGCTTACTCTTGCACTTGAATTTCAAAATCCGGCCTTTGGACCCTTGGCCCGCTTAGAAGTGGATTCGAACCACTGACACAAGGATTTTCAGTCCTTTGCTCTAACCAGCTGAGCTACCTGAACCACTTTCCTAAAAGATGTTTTCTTCATCGAATAGCGCCCTACCTTACCACTTGACTAGTAAAAAGCCCTTGTACTAAAAATAGAATAATAATGAATAATAAGAAAGAATAGAATCTATATATAGGCCTTTTTCGCTTCTTCGTCAAGCTTTCGAGCAGCTCTTTCAACTGCCGCCTAATCCCCCTCAAGAACCGAGAGCCGCCCAGCCCCTGGACAGCCGGAGGGAGCTTGCTTATAGAAAGAAGATAGGCCGATCAAACAAAAAGAACGCGCAAAGGTCTCTCCGCTCCTAGTCACTAAGTAGTGCTATTCTGGGGGGCTGGACTCCACCAAGAGGTTCTTTCTCTCACGTCATTTCGCCCGCCCGTTTCACTTCTGTTCCGGAGGAAATGGGATTTGAACCCATGATACAATCTTCTTGTATGTCGATTTAGCAAACCAATGCCTTAAGCCACTCAGCCATACCTTCAAGTTGTTGATCGGAATGGAATTTGATGTGCCGGGTTTGGTTGGTTGCCCGAAGGGCTATCTGATCCGATCAACTGCGTAAGCCGTAGCGCGCTAGCGCGCGTACTATTCCGGGGACTCTATCCAGATCTATGGATCTCCCCAGCATCCAAGCGAGACTCCATCAAAATCTGCCACTCGTTGGGCGACGCCTTCTTTTCTACGAACACCCCACCACTGAATGATGAACTTTGCCAGTTTTCGCCTCCGACCCGAGAACACAGGGTCAAGCCAAGCCCTTACCCGCCTGAATGGAATTCATATCTCCTTCGTCTGGTCGAGAAGGGAGAAAGCCCGTGGAACTGGACTGTGACTCTTCTATTACATTATGGAGAAGTCCATTCTCGTCATGGTCGATCCACGTCCTACCCTAGTGCCCGGAGAACCAGGCTTGCTTAGCTTACAAAGCTAGCTTACTAACGCGAATCATTTTTTATTGATTGCACGAGCTAGCCAGCAAGCCAGCAAAGCCCCCGAAAACAAGATTTACGCAGAAAGGTAGCGAACTCTTTTTGCTCAATAGCTAAATAAAGATAAACCAAACTACCCGAAGAGGAATGAAAGCTTCAAATCGAGTTCTCTCTAGTAAAGAAGTGGATTTCCTTATTAAATAAGGAAAGGCAATAATAAGAAAAAAGTACAGAGGTCTTGCGAGGCGGTCATTGGGATCGAATCTTCCTGGCAGCGGGCGAGAAGACCTCAGTTGGAGACGGGGCGGCTTTCTCTATTTCACGAAGATGTCATTTTCAAGATAGGATTTTTGGTTGTAAATCAATGTGAGTAGCCCTACTTTCCGCACTTTCAGCTATCCTTTTTTGTTTTTTTCTGCCTTCCACTTTCGAGAGCTAGACCAGACTTCCTTATCTGGCTTCCAGTCTACTAAGGACAGCTGGCTCAGACACTGGCTTTGAGTTCGGACTTCCTTCTTTCTATGACCAGATCAGGAGCTGCATGATCCGATGAGCTATCAGCTGAGAGACTGGCTTCTCGGTTGTTAGTAACGACTCAGACAGAGCAGCTTACCTTGCTATGGTGAGTTATAGAATCAATTGAGCGAAGCTACCTACTTAGCTGATCTAGTTAGAGGACTTCTTTAAAGAAGGGCTTTAATCCACAGAATTGAGTTTCCATTAGAATGGTGAAAATGCTAATGGTGAGATTGGTTACAGGAGCTAGTTTTAAAAGAATCAATCAATCAAGCTTGGACCCGTGCAATTTATAGGCCTCCCTCAAAAGAACCAGTCCAGACAATCATCTGACTCCCCGGAATGAAAGCTTCTTTTACTATTGCTTCTGAGTTCGTATCGCTACAATAGAAGAGGAAATTTCATTGATTCATAAACTCGTATGTAGTCACTGAACGGCACCGCTCGATTCTACTGCCTAAGATGTCCCTCCCGGTACCTGCTTGAGTTAGCGTAAGCGGCTCGTAAGACCAAGGAGTTAGCCACCTTCCGGGTGAGAGGAAAACTAGACCCGGCTAAACGGCGTTGGGAGAAAGAAAGGGATAGAGCTCTGAAATAGTTAACTCAGAGCTGGGGTGGGAACCCAATCGATGTGTCACAAGAAGGCAGTGATGAAGTTGGTGATTGTCGCCTGTTAGTGTTAGAGATTCAGATAGAGGAATGCAAACTAGCAAACTGCTCTATCAGCGGAAAGAGAGAGAGAGCCAATACATGACAGGGGGGAGAGGTTAAGCAGGTTTCTTAGACGGAAGGTTCTTAGTCTAATCGGAAACAGAACCCGTCTGTAACCACAATGACTATATGCTTAACACACCTTCAGATCGAAGAAGGACTTTTTGGAATGGGAATGGATGAAGCGGGGTGGAGGAATGGTCAACTCATCAGGCTCATGATCTGAAGACTACAGGTTCGAATCCTGTCCCCGCCTAATCACTTGAGATCTTTTTGGGGTGGTAAAAGTTGTGTTGCCAGCTAGCGAATGTATGATTCCTAGTTCGATCCAAAGGGTATAAATTCCTTACTCTATCAAGTAAGCAGCTTCGCCCCTTAGTCTCACTATGTTCAACTAAGCCACTTCGTACCTTAGAAAGGACTGGGAGCTCTAGCTCATTTCTATTTCCAGGGGACTATATCGAGAAAGATAAAGGAGTAGCGCAAGCTAGACGAGCAGAGAGAAGGTCTGTAGAGGGAGTTTGAGTCCTGATACTACGCTAATTCTTTGAATTCTATTAGTTTACTCAAGAATTGCTCAATGAATCTGTTGATTTGAAATCAAAGGATGGTCTACGATCAGCAGAAGAGTCGAAGAGAGGGTTTCTATTTCTATATCCCCACAGGACTCTGTTTAGACGCTCTCTTTTCATCCCTATAGGGATTGATTGAAAACTATCCTTAGATTAGCGCTTGTGCTATTCCTTTAGTCCACACCTCTGCTCTGGGGACTACTTTCAAAGAAAAGGGCTATTCTAAAGAAGGAAAGAAAGCCACGAGAGCCGCTTGTCCAGCCAGTTAGCAGCTAAGGAGCTACTCTAGAGTTCCTTCCAGTCGGGAAAGAGTTAGCTTAAGCTTAAGACCGGTCAAGTCAAGTAAAGGGTAGGGCAGATGTAGTCGATACAGGTTTACGCGAGACGGATTTAGTCGATGTCGATACGGATTGAGCGCTGCTTTCCCGCTTGTAGACACTGCTGTAGTCTTTGGTGATTCGTCACTACGAAAGAAACTGGCTTTTGCCTCTTCCATACTGGGCTGGGGTATTTTCTCGCTTTATGGCTTCTCTTCTAATTTAAGCACATCGATGAAGGAAGAGAGGCCATAAGCGGCTATTGGATAGAGAGCTTTTAGAACACTGTAGATCCGTCGATACTGCTTTTTACGCTGCCTTCTCGCTTGCCTGCATAGGACGACAGCTTCCGGCTATCAATGAGTCAAAGCCCGAGGGTCTTAGAGAAAGACCAATAGAATGAGTTTTGTGACACTGAATTACGCCTTCTTTTCAAGCCTTTCTCTTTCAAAGAAGGCGCAGCCAGTGAGCTAGGGTTCTGTATCAGTCTCCATCCTTGTTTTTCTAATAAGGCCAGATTTCAATAAGATCTATTTATAAACCAACCCCCTCCCCTTTTTATAAATAAGCACATATGATCCCAGCTCTTCCAATCAATTTGCTTTTCATTCCCAGTCTGTCTCCATCAAGAATTCCTAAGGAGATTCTATTTATTAGTTCTTTACTTTCTTTACTCACATAATCCTTCTGGAGTTTCTGTCGAAGCACCTTCCTTTTATTCTAGAAAGGGAGGGTCTACGCCTTCCTTTTATAATCTCTCTTTTCTTCTATCTGATCTTCTTTCAAATCATTTCATGATTCCTTTACTATAGATTTACGTCCTTGCTTAGCCGAGCAGGTTCGAAGACCACTAGGGATTCGTTGAACATCGTTCAACTCATTTCGTTAGCTTTGGATAGTACGTAAATCCTCATTCATCATTATCAAATAAATAGGATGGAATTTCCCGGTCGCATTCGATCTAGAGAAAGTCTTTGCCTAGCTAGTAAGAGGATAAGGAAAAGTGCTAAGCCTAAGCTGGTGGAGCATTGCTTTGAAGGCGATCTACAGGGGCCTTATTTATTTAATTGAATCTTTTTTACTCTTTTACTATGAAAAGGGGTAGGTGTTCTAGACGCACTATGAGAGGAAGGGGCCAGTCCTGTAAAGAATGACTCGTGGAACTCCTACCATATATACTGAAGAGGGCACACTTCGGGAAACATGGCTTTGATCGTAACAAGGTAGCCTTCCCTTAGGCTGGATCGAATAGAGTAGCGGCTTTCAATAGATAGGAAGACTATCATCGTTATATGACTAATATTCTAACAAAGATAGAAGATGAAGGTAGAATGTATTGAGTTTTATCCTTGTGCTGTCTTATAGGTTGATAAGGATATTATCAAAGCTGAATCAATAAATTATGTATATAAAGAAGATCTTAAGAGAAGGAAAGGTACGAAGTGACTCGACTGAAAGGAAAGGTACGAAGTGGCTCGACCATAAGGGAGAGGCATGTCAGAAAGCTATGATTTTATTCTTCACTGTGAAAAGAATTGCGAGTGGACAGGTTGCTATTGCACGTCCCGCGAAAGCCGGTAACTATCTCGTATAGTATTTTCATAGTTTTGAAAAGAGAATTGAAATAAGTCTCTTTTTTCCCCAATCCAACTTTTTTGGATCGAAGAAAGGCAGCCCAGAATCGACAGAGAAGATTTCCCTTTCACTACTGACTAGAGTAGACTTGAGGACTTCCTTAACAGAGAACACTGAACCGAACTTGAGGCTCTTCAAGACCTCGTCTCCAGAGTCTACGTAACCCTAGCGGTAGGAAAAGACAAGAGCGAAAAGGACGATAGAGCACCTTTCCTGCCAAGCACCCATAGTGTCAAAGATCTGGGCGCATTTTATCGGCCTTTGACTTCCTTCTTCCTACTGATGCCCTAGCCTACCAGTGATAACTACTAGGCAGGAAGCCTTCGGTACATGGGGTTCCCCTTTCTTTAGACGTCCATCAAAAAAATGTTCAAAGATGAGAGGCTACTACTCGACTCGGTATATTCATACTGTTCTGCCCAAGCTTTGAACTTACTGTATGTATTTTGATTGAACCATCCCAGGGGGTAGGAGACAACCCTCCCTGCCGACCCGTAAGGCCGATCTATGAGGGCAGGTCAATTCCATCTCTATCCCAGGTAAAGTCGTATCGAAAGGGACCGGAATTTTCCTTGAAGGTAAAAGCTCTCACTTTCTAACAATATAAATAGGAGAAAGGAGTGTAAGGATTGGTAAGCTTTGCCGGAAAGAAGCTACTCGACTCAAAGACGAGAGGAAGCGAGTGAAAAGGGGGGAGGAAGATGACTATCTAAAGCCGATAGTCCAGTAGGTCCTTGTAAGGCGAGTGGAAGGAAGTGACTCGACCGATAGGTTGAGGAAGTCGGGCAGGTCTGGAGGTAGTGCCTCCTAAGAGATATGATAACTGCACCATTCAAGATAAATGCTTGCATCCGGAGATAGATGGGCGAAAGATGGACGAAAGCCCTTGTGGAACTGATTCTTATCTGGTTGTTCAAAGCCTGCCTACTTTTGATGACATGAGATTCAAGACCCCCCTTAAATAAAGTAAAGGCAGCTGATCCCGATTTCCTTGATCCTTCATCTGGCTGGGCTGTCGATAGAGTAAGCTGGATGTGCTAGTCGATCTTGTAACCCACGAAAGCTCAAGAAAGAGAATGTCCTCTCAAGGCCGGTCTTTCAACCGCCTCCTTGAAAAAGAACCTGACATTCCTCTAGTGAATCTGTCGCGGGGTAGGGAGGTCCCTCTCTAGTTCAGAACCTTTCTTCCAAAGCCTCCCCCGATTCTACTTTTGGCAGGCCATGGTGCGGGTAAAAGCTTGTGGATTTTCTCCTGCTTATTCATTAGGGCGAGTGGATGTCAAGGGAGGGGATCATAGTCTTTCAACTCATCTGGAATATCACGGAGCAGCTTCGTGTCCCTGTTCCGGTCCCCGATGCAGCCCCGTCATCAGTAGCTAAAACCAAGGCCCCCATAAGGCCCCGGAAGTTGTATCTTATTGAGTGGACTTATCAGCATCACGCTGAAAAAAGTGTCCAACTCTGCGCGTGACTCGCATTGGCAACTTTATCCCACCCTACATCAGCCGGTGTGTGTGAGCTTCGTTCCTTATAGCTATAGCTCTACACCGCCGCCGGCCACTTTCGTTCCTCTACCGTATCCATTGATGGGATTTCTTCTCGACTGGCGTATTGCGCACTCGGGCCAATCTACTCCACGCTAATAATGGTCTTTTGGATTTAATATCCTACAAAAATGGAAAGTGGTTGGCCGTTCGATCGAGTCCATCCCTTGAAGTCGTACCCTCCCAGGATGCATGAGTCTTCCGCCGATTGACAGAAATGCCGATTAAGCAATTCCTCTCATCCCGATAAAGGGAGTCACCCGTGATTCGATAGTTCCATTTTCCGCTGATGCAGGCCGATTGGGATCCCAGCAGTCAAACCACTGTCTTCGTTCCTCACCCTCCTTCCAATCAAATCTATTCTAAGGTGCCCGGAGGCAGGGGAAACAAAGGAGGGATTGATCGACCAACTTGAACAGATCCATAACCTGGTTCCATCTGTCCTGAATGAGGGAATTCAGGCGGGTATAGTCGAACTGGTTGA